ACTTGATGGTAAGGAATCTCTGGATCTAGAAATTCATTTCGTATAATTGAACCTTTTCAAACTGTTTCTTTTTAAGAACCAAAAAAATTTGTGCCAAAATAACGGATGCCAAGAAGAACAAAAGGCCTTGGGCGCGTAATGGATCTTGAAGCACGATTTCGGCATCTCCCTGACCAAATCCCCCCACATTAGGATTGCTTGTTAATGGTTGATCAAGCTTGATGGATTCACCCTCTGAAATAAGAAGTTCTGGCCCTGGAGGTATAATATCAACCACTTGGTGCCCATCCGATGCATCAACGATGATTATTTCATATCCTCCTTTTTCTTTGCGTACTATTCTGCTTACTATACCCGCGGATGTAGCATTATAGACTGTATTGTTACTCTTGCTCCCATCAGGATAAATCTGACCCCTTCCCCTATTCCCACCTACATATATGGGATATTTTAAGAAGTGAACGTCTTTCTTCGTAGCAGGGTCAGGGGAAAGAATGGGAAAGACGATTTCACTATATTTCTGACCTGGAACAGGACCTATTACAAGAATATTTCTTTTATTGGGACGATAACTTTGAAAAGACAGATTTCCTATCTTTTCTTTCACCTCGGGGGAAATACGATCGGGGGGGGCTAATTCGAATCCCTCGGGTAAAATAAGAACAGCCCCTACATTCAAAGCCCCTTTTTTACCATTAGCAAGAACTTGTTTCAGTTGCAGATCATAAGGAATTCGAACAACTGCTTCAAATACAGTATCAGGAAGTACAGCTTGCGGAACTTCAATATCCACAGGCTTATTAGCTAAATGGCAATTGGCGCATACAATTCGCCCAGTTGCTTCTCGTGGATTTTCATAACCTTTCTGCGCAAAAATGGGATACGCATTTGAAATAGATGTTCGAGTTATTACATATATCATAATCGATACAGAAATAGATCGAGTGATCTGTTCCTTTACCCAAGAAAAAGTATTTCTATTTTGCATGATCCAATCATTCATCCAGGAATTTCTACAATAAATTAGATAGGTAGCTAGTATAGTTCCCTATCCACGAGTCTGCCATTGTACCGAAATAATTCTATTTAAATAGGACAAATACCTTGAAGAGGTAGAAGTATAAAGAAAAAATAAGTCAAATGGAAAATGCTTTCTTTATGCGCGAAGAAAAATTTTGATTGATATCAGGAGATCAAATAAATTCTTCATTCATTCATCGAATGATAAATGACTACAAGTGAAGGAGATACACGATTTAAAAAAAGGAAGATCCAATATTTCACAATTGTATCTAGAATAACTGGAAAAGTGGAAACAAGACCAGATATAATTTGGTCGTTATGAGCCAATCCAAAATCATTGTAGATCGAACCAATCATTAGTTCCCAACCATGGGTCGAGTGAAATCCAATCCATAAATCAGTAACTAAAAGAATCGAAAAAGCTTTTATTGTGTCATTTAAGTTATAGAAGAATTCCTGAACCCAAGAATTAAGAATGACAAGTTCTTCATTACCCAGAAAAAAATAACCGCTTAAAATAGCGAAACATATTATATTTGTCAAAAAATGCAAAATGATATGGAGATGATATTCATTGTGTGTTTTGACCAATTGTATCGTTTCCTTGTGTATTCCTATACGAAACTTTTTTAGGTTTTGTATATCTGTTTCTGGGTATTCTTTTATCATTTCATCCAACAAGAGTAGTTCTTCTAATTCTAGGAATTTTTCTAGAACATTTTTCTCTTGAATATCATTCAAAAGAGTTTCGGATTGCCTAGTATTCCACCAATTAATAATCCAAGGTTCGAGACTTTTTTGAAATGAGAGAGAGACCCACCAGGGCAAAAATACTATAGATGCAATATATGGGAGGGAAATCAATGCTTTCTTTTTTTTTTCATTTTTTTTATCTGTGAATTGTTAATGAACTGCTTCATTTGTCAACTCTATCTGATCTGATGTTTCTCTAAAGCACAAGTTCTATAACAAGGTATGGAACCTATGGATCTATTCCTATTTTTGTATAATAATTAACTCCTTAGATCCAGAAGGAATTCAGGAATATAGAAATACAAAAAATAAGGGTCCTTTTTCGGATGAAAAAAAAATTAGAAATGTTGCACCGTTTAACCACAGCACAGGAATACGGTATCAGTTCAAAATACTTCAATTGGTACGCGCAAGAAATAGGCCAATTCAGCAGCTTTTTGCTCAATTTCTCGCGGAGTCAAATTCTCATCAGTACGAGTCAAGGGAATGTTTCCTTGGCCTCTGATTTCCATATAAAGAATACGACGAGGAAAAAGACCCTCTTTAACCTCCATTCTGATTGATTGGATATCTTTCATAAAGAAGCGAAGGAAGATGCGACGATTTATTCCAGGGAATCCCCAACGAAAAATACACATTATTCCTTCTTTTCTATCGAATCGGTCATAACCACTACCTACATTCCATGAAATTGTGCACCACAAATATGAACTAATGAATAGACCCGCGATCCCATAGAAAGACATCACGATTCCTTGTGGAAAAAAAATGATTTGCTGAGATGGAAATCCAGGTATCAGATTCCTACCAAGATAACTAGAAGTTCCAACCACTAAGAATCCTAGTGAACCTAAAAAAAGGATACAGGCCCAGCAAAAATTACTTGCTTTTCGAGACCCTGTTATAAGTTCTATCCATATATGTTCTGATCGCCAGTTCATACTATACTAGATCCACTTACATTCGATTGGAATTCAGAAAAATTCTGACTTTACTTTTCATGATGCCGAAATAACTTTCATCAACTAGCACTAGTTTGATATGAACCATTAGGAATAATTGGTTAGATACATATACTTTCTATTATAAATATTCGCCGATCATTTTTAACCAGATATACCCGCATATCATATACATACATTTATGCGGATACATGATATCCGCATGCATAACAGTTCTTTCATTTGTGTTCGGAAAAATCCACATATTGTCCCATATTACACTAAACAAATATCTGTATTATGATTCAGTGTTGAAATAAATTGATGAAATTTGGTCCCATCGGATCTAGACAATCTTATTTTTTTGGACATGAAGAAATAAAGAAGCCATTGCAATCGCAGGAAATACTAGGCCCACTAAAGGGACAAAAATAGAGGGTAAGTTAAGATCTGTCATAGAATGGGTACCTCGATTTAATATTTGTACCTATTATAAAGATATCTTATGATAAGTATCCCTATTATATAGAAACTATTCTAAATAATATTAATATTTAAGTAGTTAATAAGTGCAAGGAATGAGAACTAAATGAAGTGTACCTATTCATCTTTTTAGACGAATATATATGATAATCCGCTTTAAGTTTAATAAATTTTATTATTCCCCCATCCTTTTCTTTTATTATATTAGAAAAAATAAAAGAAAAGGTTTTTTATTAAAATTAACAAGTTTTTTATAAGTTCGCGACTCTAACTAAACTAATTCAACCCAACAAACAAAGATTCCTAGTAAAAAATGGGAGTTCTTAGTAGACATGGAAATCACTTCTATTCTATATTTTCATTTTATTTCGATATTTTTTTTTTGCGTTTTTATTCAAAGGAAAGAAACCGTGCAGCTGAAATAACTCACTCAGAACACCTTTTAAAAGATTACGCGGTACGATTGGATCAAATAAGCCCTTATGGAATGAATACTCAGCCGCTTGTGAACCGTCGGGTACTGTTTTATTCAATGTTTGTTCAATTACTCTTTTACCCGCAAAAGCAATGTAGGCGTTGGGTTCAACAATAATAACATCTCCTAACATACCAAAACTGGCAGTTACTCCACCAGTTGTAGGAGATGTAAGGATTGATACATAGAATAACTTTTTATTTGATTGATAATTATATGAAGCAGAAGATATTTTAGCCATTTGCATCAAGCTCAAACTTCCTTCTTGCATACGTGCTCCCCCAGAAGCACACACAATAATGACAGGTAGAGATCGATTAGTAGCATACTCGATCAAACGGGTGATTTTCTCGCCTACTACAGATCCCATACTACCCCCCATGAACTGAAAATCCATAACCCCAACTGCTATGGGAATACCATTTAGTTGACCTATGCCTGTTTGAACAGCTTCAGTTAAACCTGTCCTTCTTTGATAAGAGTCGATACGATCTCTATAAGGTTCTTCCTCTGAATGAAATTCAATGGGGTCCGTGGGGACCATATCTTCATCCATGGGATCCCAAGTGCCCGGATCAATCAACAGTTCGATTCTATCTGAACTATGCATTTTCAAATGATATCCACACTGTTCACAAATATTCATTTTTGACCTAAAAAATTTTTTATAATTTAATCCATAACAATTTTCGCATTGAACCCATAAATTTCTGTATTTTTTATTTATATCAAAATCATTAGATCTTCCTCTTATATTGAAATCGCGGTTGTTACCACCAGTTCTTATACTAGAATTCCTGCTTTGACTACCGCTTACGCCTTCCGTACAAATGAAACTAGAAATGTAACTGTCACTGTAATTGTCGGTACCGTTGAAAGTGTCACTATGAATACGGACTTCAAAACGAAGATAACTATCAATGCAACTATTAATGTGATTATTCCAACTAGATTGAGTATCATACATGTAATGATAATAGTAGTGATTGTTACTCTTATACTTACTATTCAAATAATTAGAAAAACCAGGTTCTAGTTCACTCAGAAAAAAACCAATCTCCTGATTTTCAATATCAAAATATACAGAATAACTGTCACCATTACCATCCCTAACTAAAAAAGTGTTATCAGAGATAAAACTCCAAATATCCCTAATAGCAAATAAATAATCAACATTTCTGAAACTATCACTCCAACTAGGAATGGTATGTCCAACAGCATTAAGGCTATCCATTGATTTACTTAGCCCACACTTATGTTCTAACTTCGCCTTAGACAACATCGAATTGAACCACCACTTTTTCATAGAGTCTTCTTGCTCCCTA